AATTAATCAACGAGTTGGAACAAATGTTTAAAAAACGACGAAAAGAACAAGGCATAATGCAAGGGCTGGATCACCAGCTTCGAACAAGAAAATTTAAACGTATAGCTTTTTTAACTCGTTCCAAACGAAGTTTTAAGAAATCTAATTTCAAGAATTATAATCTTTATACAAAATTTAATAGAGATTCGGGTTTTATAAGTTATTTGGAAGAACCAGATTTTCGTCGAGCCGTAATCAAAGGATCTATGCGCATTCAAAGGCGTAAAATGGTTATTTGGGGACCGTCTCAAGGAAATCCCCATTCCCCTCTTTTTTTGGAAAAAATGGAAGATTTTCCTTTTCCTATATCCGACCTAATGAATCTTTTTTTTAATATTAGAGATTGGTTGGGTAAAAAGTCAGAATTTGAAATTTTAGATCAACAATTCCAAATAAAAAAAAACAACCAGGAAGACGCAATGGAATTCTGGGAAAACATTCCATATGCACAAAAAACAAGAAGTATTCTATTACTAGCACAATCAATTTTTAGAAGGTATATTAAATTACCCTTATTGATAATAGCTAAAAATATTGGCCGTATTTTATTACGGCAATCTCCGGAATGGTATGAGGATTTCCAAGATTGGAATAGAGAAATTTATTTAAAGTGCAGCTATAATGGTCTTCAATTCTCCAAAACAGAATTTCCTAAAAATTGGTTAATAGAGGGTTTTCAGATCAAAATCTTATATCCTTTTCATTTGAAACCGTGGCACGGATCTAAGCTACGACTCTCTGATAGAGATCGAAAGCAACAAGATGATTTTGATTCTTGTTTTTTAACAGTTTTGGGAATGGAAACAGAATATCCTTTTGGTCCTCCTCGAAAAACACCTTCCTTTTTTGAACCCGTTTTTAAAGATATAGACTACAAAGTCGAAATAAGAAATTTAAATTTTAACGTTCAAAGAGTTTTAAAAAAAATAACAAAGCAACAAGAAAAAGCTTTTTTATTTTTAAAACAAATACTTTTAAAAGGAAAGAAAATTCCATTTTTTATGCCGAGAGAAATATATGAATCAAGTGAAACTCAAACAGAAAAGGATTCGATAATCAGCACTCAGATAATTCATGAATCATTTAGTCAAAATAAATCTAGAGATTATTCACAGGCAAAAGAAGAGATTAAACATAGAATTGATAGAAGAAACACAATCAGAAATCAAATAGAAATAATGAAAAAAAATAAAAAGAATAATCGAGAATCACCCCCAAAAATTTTGAAAATATTAAAAAGAAAAAATATTGAATTAATATTTCAATTTTGCATTGAAAAAATATACGTAGATATCTTTTTATGTATAATTAATATGCGCAGAATTTCTCTACAACTTTTTATGGAATCAACAAAAAAAATTCTTGAAAAATACATTGACAATAATGAAATAAATAAAGATAAAGAAATAATTAATAAAAAAAAAAAAAATAAAATTGACTTCATTTCGCCTATGACTATAAAAAAGGCTTTTGATAATCTTAGAAATACTAAGCAGAAGCCACATATTTTTTTTGATTTATCTTACTTGTCACAAAAATATGTATTTTTTAAATTATCACAAACCCAAGTTATTAACTTCAATAAGTTAAGATCTATTCTTCAATATAATGGACCATCTGTTTTTCTTAAGAATGAAATAAAGGATTTTTTTGGAACACAAGGAATATTTGATTCCAAAGTAAGACATAACAAACTTTCAAATTATGAAAAGAATCCATGGAAAAACTGGTTAAGAAGTCATTATCAATATGATTTATCTCAGATTACATGGTCTACATTAGTCCCAAAAAAATGGCGAAATCAAATAAATCAATGCCATATGTCTCAAAATGATGATTTAAAGAAAAGGTATTCCTATGAAAAAGACCCATTATTGGATTACAAAAAAAAACAAAATTTGAAAGTATATTTATTACCAAATAAAGAGGAGAATTTTCAAAAAAACTATAGATATGATCTTTTCTCATATAAATATATGAATTCTGAAACTAAGAATAAGTCTGATATTTATAGATCATCATTAGAAACAATAAAGAAGAAAGAAAATTCCACCAAAAATAAAGAAACTTTTTTTAACATACTCAATAATATTCCTATCAAGAATTATCTAGAAAAAAGTGATATTATATATATGGAAAAAAATACAGATAGAAAATATTTGGGTTGGAAATTTAATACAAATATTCAGGTTGAACCTAATAAGGACCAAATAACAGAGAATTCTCATAATAATGGTCTTTTTTATCTTCCAATTAAATCAAATTCCAAAATCAATTATAAAAAGGTCTTTTTTGATTGGATGGGGGTGTCTTTTGATTGGATGGGAATGAATGAAAAATTATTAATCTTAAATCACCTCATATCGAATCCGAAAGTTTTTTTATTTCCAGAGTTTTTAATACTTTATCATAAATATAAAGAGAAACCTTGGTTTATCCCAAGCAACTTACTTCTTTTTAA